GATACCTAATAATATGGTATTAAAAAAAAGTAATTCTAGGACACCCGTGTGAATTCAGACCTCTCCGATTCAACTCGGACCGTAGCATAGTTCTTGACCTAAAATTCTACGCAAATCAAGATCGAGAAAAGGAAGTTTTGCAATCATTGACTCAAACTCATTGTCGAATCCCATTCAGCAGAATATGGAGGTACTTATGGCGGAACGGGCCAATCTGGTATTTCACAATAAAGTGATAGATGGAACTGCTATTAAACGACTTATTAGCCGATTAATAGATCACTTCGGGATGGCATATACATCACACATCCTAGATCAAGTAAAGACTCTAGGTTTCCAGCAAGCCACTGCTACATCCATTTCATTAGGAATTGATGATCTTTTAACGATACCTTCCAAGGGCTGGCTTGTCCAAGATGCTGAACAACAAAGTTTGATTTTGGAAAAACACCATCATTATGGGAATGTACATGCGGTAGAAAAATTACGCCAATCTATTGAGATATGGTATGCTACAAGTGAATATTTGCGACAAGAAATGAATCCTAATTTTAGGATGACGGACCCTTTTAACCCAGTCCATATGATGTCTTTTTCGGGGGCTAGGGGAAATGCATCTCAAGTACATCAATTAGTAGGTATGAGAGGATTAATGTCGGATCCCCAAGGACAAATGATTGATTTACCTATTCAAAGCAATTTACGCGAAGGACTATCTTTAACAGAATATATTATTTCTTGCTATGGAGCCCGTAAAGGAGTTGTAGATACTGCTGTACGCACATCAGATGCTGGGTATCTTACGCGTCGACTTGTTGAAGTAGTTCAACATATTGTTGTACGTAGAACAGATTGTGGCACTATCCGAGGGATTTCTGTGAGTCCTCGAAATAAAAATCGGATGATGTCAGAAAGAATTTTTATTCAAACATTAATTGGTCGTGTCTTAGCAGACGATATATACATAGGTTCCCGATGTGTCGCCTTTCGAAATCAAGATCTTGGGATTGGACTTGTCAACCGATTAATAACCTTTGGAACACAATCAATATCTATTCGAACTCCCTTTACTTGTCGGAGTACGTCTTGGATCTGTCGATTATGTTATGGTCGGAGCCCCACTCATGGTGACCTAGTTGAATTGGGGGAAGCTGTAGGTATTATTGCGGGTCAATCTATTGGCGAACCGGGGACTCAACTAACATTAAGAACCTTTCATACTGGCGGAGTATTTACAGGAGGTACTGCCGAACATGTACGAGCCCCTTATAATGGAAAAATAAAATTCAATGAGGATTTGGTTCATCCTACACGTACACGTCACGGGCATCCTGCCTTTCTATGTTATATAGACTTGTCTGTAATTATTGAGAGCGAAGATATTATACATAGCGTGACTATTCCACCAAAAAGTTTTCTTTTAGTTCAAAATGATCAATATGTGGAATCAGAACAGGTGATTGCTGAGATTCGCGAGGGAACATATACTTTTCATTTTAAAGAGAGGGTTGGAAAATATATTTATTCTGACTCAGAGGGCGAAATGCACTGGAGTACTGATGTGTCCCATGCACCCGAATTTACATATAGTAATGTCCATCTCTTGCCAAAAACAAGTCATTTATGGATATTATCAGGAGGTTCATGCGGATCTAGTCTAATTCTTTTTTCGATCCACAAAGATCAAGATCAAATGAACATACCCTTTCTTTCCATCGAAAGAAAATCTATTTCTAGCCTCTCAGGGAATAACGATCAAGCGAGCCAAAAATTTTTTAGTTCGGATTTTTATGATAAAAAAAAATCCGGGATTCCCGATTATTCAGAATTGAATGGAATCGCAGGTACTAGTCATTATAATTTCATATATTCTGATATTTTTCATGAGAACTCGGATTTATTAGCAAAAAGGCGAAGAAATAGATTTCTCATTCCATTCCAATCGATTCAAGAGCAAGAGAAAGAATTCATACCGCATTCAGGTATCTCAATAGAAATACCCATAAATGGTATTTTCCGTAGAAATAGTATTTTTGCTTTTTTTGATGATCCTAGATACAGAAGAAAGAGTTCCGGAATTATTAAATATGGGACTCTAAAGCCGGACTCAATCATCCAAAAAGAGGATATGATTGAGTATCGAGGAGTCCAAAAATTTAAGACAAAATACGAGATGAAAGTAGATCGCTTTTTTTTCATTCCCGAAGAAGTGCATATTTTACCCGAATCCTCTACCATAATGGTACAGAACTATAGTATCATTGGAGTCGATACACGACTCACTTTAAATATAAGAAGCCAAGTCGGCGGGTTGATCCGAGTGGAGAGAAAAAAAAAAAGGATTGAACTAAAAATATTTTCGGGGGATATCCATTTTCCGGACAAGACAGATAAGATATCCCGACACAGTGGCATCTTGATACCACCAGGAAGGGGAAAAACAAACTCTAAGGAATCCAAAAAATTTAAAAATTGGATTTATGTCCAACGGATCACACCAACCAAGAAAAAGTTTTTTGTTTTGGTGCGGCCCGTAGCCACCTATGAGATAGCGGACAGTATAAATTTGGCAACACTCTTTCCACAAGATCTCTTTCGGGAAAAGGATAATATTCAACTTCGAGTTTTCAACTATATCCTTTATGGAAATGGAAAACCAACTCGAGGAATTTCTGACACAAGTATTCAATTGGTTCGAACTTGTTTAGTCTTGAATTGGGACCAAGACAACAAAAATTCTTCCCTCGAGGAGGTCCGAGCTTTCTTTGTTGAAGTAAGTACAAAGGGTTTGATTCGAGATTTCATAAGAATTGGCTTAGTGAAATCCCATATTTCGTATATAAGAAAAAGGAATAATCCGCCAGATTCGGGATTGATCTCTGCAGATCACATGAATCCGTTTTATTCGACTTCTCACAAGGCTGGCATTCTTCAACAATCGCTTAGACAAAATAACGGAACTATTCGTATGTTCTTAAATAGAAATAAGGAATCCCAATCTTTGTTAATTTTATCATCATCTAATTGTTTTAGAATTGGTCCATTCAATCATGTAAAATATCACAATGTTATAAACCAATCAAAAAAAAAAAATCCTCTAATTACAATTAAAAATTCGTCGGGCCCCTTAGGAACAGCCATTCAAATTTCGAATTTTTATTCATTTTTGCCTTTACTAACTTATAATCAGATCTCGGTAATTAAATATTTGCAATTTGATAACTTAAAATATATTTTTCAAGTAATTAACTCTTATTTAATCGATGAAAATGGAAGATTTTTTAATCTAGATCCATACAGTAACGTTGTTTTGAATCCATTAAAATTGAATTGGTATTTTCTTCATCAAAATTATCATCATAATTATTGTGAGGAAACGTCCACAATAATTAGTCTTGGACAATTTTTTTGTGAAAATGTATGTATAGCCAAAAAAGAACCACACCTAAAATCGGGTCAAGTTTTAATTGTTCAAAGGGATTCTGTAGTAATAAGATCCGCTAAGCCCTACTTGGCTACTCCGGGAGCAAAAGTTCATGGGCATTACAGAGAAATTCTTTACGAAGGGGATACATTAGTTACATTTATATATGAAAAATCGAGATCCGGTGATATAACACAAGGTCTTCCAAAAGTAGAACAAGTGTTAGAAGTCCGCTCGATTGATTCAATATCGCTGAACTTAGAAAAGCGGATTAAGGGTTGGAACAAGTGTATAACAAGAATTCTTGGAATTCCTTGGGGATTCTTGATTGGTGCTGAGCTAACTATAGTGCAAAGTCGTATTTCTTTGGTTAATAAGATTCAAAAGGTTTATAGATCCCAGGGGGTGCATATTCATAATAGGCATATCGAAATTATTGTACGTCAAATAACATCAAAAGTTTTGGTTTCAGAAGAGGGAATGTCTAATGTTTTTTTACCTGGAGAACTGATTGGATTGTTACGAGCAGAACGTACGGGGCGTGCTTTAGAAGAAGCAATCTGTTATCGAGCCGTTTTATTAGGAATAACTCGAGCATCTTTGAATACTCAAAGTTTTATATCCGAAGCAAGTTTTCAAGAAACAGCTCGAGTTTTAGCAAAAGCTGCTCTTCGGGGTCGTATCGATTGGTTGAAAGGTCTGAAAGAAAATGTTGTTCTAGGGGGGGTGATCCCCGCCGGGACCGGATTCAACAAAGGATTGTTACATTGTTCACGGCAACATACCAACATTCTTTTGGAAAAAAAAACAAAGAATTTATCTTTATTCGAGGGAGATATGAGAGATATTTTATTCTACCACAAGGAATTTTGTGACTCTTCTCTTTCAAAATCTGACTTTTCTAAGATTTAATAATTCCTAATAGCGGGTTCCTATTTTGAATTTCATTTTTTGTTGTTTGCTGTAGTCATTTGCTTTGGTAATTTGTTAACACTAATAAAGATAATAATGAATACAAAATAATGTCTTGGCTCATGCATAAATGGCCATCCCCGGTACAAGAGAAGGTTCCATCGGAACAAATTTTTATTTTAGTTTGGGGTACCCCCCTTTTTAAGTGTGAAAAGAAATGACAAAAAGATATTGGAACATCGATTTGGAAGAGATGATGAGAGCAGGAGTTCATTTTGGACACGGTACTAGGAAATGGAATCCTAGAATGGCACCTTATATTTCTGCAAAGCGTAAAGGTATTCATATTATAAATCTGACTAGAACTGCTCGTTTTTTATCAGAAGCTTGTGATTTAGTTTTTGATGCAGCAAGTAGGGGAAAACAATTCTTAATTGTCGGGACAAAAAATAAAGCAGCTGATTTAGTGTCGCGGGCTGCAATAAGGGCTCGGTGTCATTATGTTAATAAAAAATGGCTCGGCGGCATGTTAACAAATTGGTCCACTACAGAAAAAAGACTTCATAAGTTTAGGGACTTGAGAACTGAACAAAAGACAGAGGGATTCAATCGTCTTCCGAAAAGGGATGCAGCTGTGTTGAAGAGACAATTATCTCGCTTGGAAACATATCTAGGCGGGATTAAATATATGACGGGCTTGCCTGATATTGTAATCATCATCGATCAGCAAGAAGAATATACGGCTCTTAGAGAATGTATCACTTTGGGAATTCCAACCATTTCTTTAATCGATACAAACTGTAATCCCGATCTCGCGGATATTTCTATTCCAGCAAATGATGACGCTATAGCTTCAATTCGATTCATTCTTAACAAATTAGTATTCGCAATTTGTGAGGGTCGTTCTAGCTATATACAAAATTCTTGATTAATAATAAGATAAAAAAATCAAAATTTTTTTGAGGGAGGGGCTCCCTGTATTTCGATTTATAAAATCGGTTACTACTTCCTGAATCATACAAAAGAAAAAGAGATAAAAAACTGGGGATATTGTGTCATTAGTTTAGTTGGTATCCAAAACTAAAATATAAATTTAAAGTAAATCAAGTAAAAAAGGGGGATCTTGAATCAAAATAATTTAAAGTTCTTATTTCTGTCAGAGGGCAATATGAATGTTTTATCATGTTCCATCAACACACTAATAAAAGAAGGGTTATATGAGATATCTGGTGTCGAAGTAGGCCAACATTTCTATTGGCAAATAGGGGGTTTCCAAGTCCATGCCCAAGTCCTTATTACTTCTTGGGTTGTAATTGCTATCTTATTAGGTTCCGCAGTTATAGCGGTTCGCAATCCCCAAACCATTCCAACTGACGGCCAAAATTTCTTTGAATTTGTCCTTGAATTCATTCGAGACGTGAGTCAAACCCAGATTGGAGAAGAATATGGTCCATGGGTTCCCTTTATTGGAACCCTGTTTTTATTTATTTTTGTTTCTAACTGGTCAGGAGCCCTTTTACCGTGGAAAATTATCCAGTTACCTCAAGGGGAGTTAGCAGCACCAACGAATGATATAAATACGACGGTTGCTTTAGCTTTACTCACATCAGTAGCCTATTTTTATGCGGGTCTTAGCAAAAAAGGATTAGGGTATTTCAGTAAATACATTCAACCAACTCCAATTCTTTTACCCATTAACATCTTAGAAGATTTTACAAAACCCCTATCACTTAGTTTTCGACTTTTCGGAAATATATTAGCCGATGAATTAGTAGTTGTTGTTCTTGTTTCTTTAGTACCTTTAGTGGTTCCTATACCTGTCATGTTCCTTGGATTATTTACAAGCGGGATTCAAGCTCTCATTTTTGCCACTTTAGCTGCGGCTTATATAGGTGAATCTATGGAGGGTCATCATTAACTATTTTTTTATTCGTTGTTAGCCCAATTGTAGAATAGTTGGTTTACGTTATGTAAGAAACACTTGTATATGTGATATTTGATATTGACTAGGTATATATGAGTTAAAGATCTATATAATCTGTCCCACTACGTTTGTGAATTTCGATTTAGATAGGGATTCCATTAGAAGTTCTTCCTTTTTATCTGTGAATTGGCTGAAAAAGTGATAAAAAAAGAACGAAGAATTCAAATAATGGTTCACAAAAAATAAAAGGCATAAAAAAGTCGTATATATATATTATGGATTTTTAAAAATCCCGTGGATAGGAACTAATATCAAAGTAATTCTTTGATTCAATAATATTATTATATTAGTTCAATTTAAGTTTTTGGTTTTTTTGGCTGGATGAATCTTAGCGATGACTTAATTATAATTAAGTCCTAACTCATCGGATGATTGTATCATTAACTATTTCTTTATTTTGGTGTGAGGAACTTATCATGAATCCACTCATTTCTGCTGCTTCGGTTATTGCTGCTGGGTTGGCTGTTGGGCTTGCTTCTATTGGACCTGGAGTTGGTCAAGGTACAGCTGCGGGTCAAGCTGTCGAAGGTATCGCGAGACAACCTGAGGCAGAAGGAAAAATACGAGGTACTTTATTGCTTAGTTTGGCTTTTATGGAAGCTTTAACAATTTATGGCCTGGTTGTAGCATTAGCGCTTTTATTTGCGAATCCTTTTGTTTAATCCTATAAATAAGAAAATTCTGGATTTTTTTCGTAGTTTTTTTAATTCTATCAAGATTTAACTCCTACAATTATTCATTGAGACAACAATCCTTGGGAAGGACTAATTTGAGGATGGGGAATTAGTACATCGATTCGCTTTCTTCCTTCCCCTTATTCTTTTAGTTTAATGGAAACTTTTTTTTAAGGAATGTTGGGAAAAACGGAGGTTTTTTGAAATTGACATAAAACTTGGCCTCAAATTCTAGCTTAATTCTAATAAGTCTCATTATTATTATTGAAAATTAAAAATTTTGGAAAATACATTTGTAAATAGAATAGGTTTTTTATTCTGTTTACAAATATCCAAATAGGTAAATTAAATTATAAATTATTAAATTAAATTTTCTTTTTATTGAAAAAAAAGAATAAAAAAAAAGGGCAGAGTTCTTTTTTTATAGTTTAGCTAGACGAGGAGATTTTATGAAAAATTTAACCGATTCTTTCGTTTACTTGGGTCACTGGCCATCCGCCGGGAGT